AACTAGAGGAGCGACCAGTTGGTTCACCAAACCCCGACCCAGCGTCACACGTTCTCCAGGTCCGAAGGGATCCAGTGCCCAACTACCGACTCCTCCCGGAATTGCGTTATCGGAGCCGAGCCAGGAATGGCCGTTAGTGGACACCCACCACTTTTCACCGGTTAGAGAGGCCCTCTTTAATACATTAAGAAAAGATGTTCACAGGGGCCAGAAAGACTCGGTCATAGGAACTTAGACCACCTACGCGCTGGTAAACGAAAACCACCTCGACCGGATCAGAGAAAACAACAATGTCGAATCAGGCCGCCCCTTGCCTTGAAAGAATTCACACGCGGCCACCAGCTTTCCCAAAATAAGGGGGGATCCGCTGCTTACTGCTCACGGAAACATCCGACCTATACTATAGTAAAGTCGTCCGCGTATCTTTCTGATCTCTTTTCCTTCTATTCATCAGATTTTTGGCTTTGACCCATTCAAGGTGAAAAATGGTGTTGGCTAAAAAAGGGGGGGAGAGGAGTGGGATACGCTCACTTCTGCATTTTTGTTTAGGTTATCGAGATTATCAATCGCTCTTTTTAGTGGGGAAGAATAGTGCGTGAATGGCGGTTCTCAGACGAGGGAATCCTCTCTAAATCAAAATAGGCTAGAATGCTTCTATCGATAGAGCTTTCACGTCTGCGCATAGAATCGTTTTTTTGCCTTTTCATTCCGTTCTTACCATATCATGGGCAGTTGGGTTGGAATCCGTGTGATGGTTCGAGAGTGGTTTCAAATATTCTTCGCATCTATCTTCGGCCTTGTCTTAGAAGTCCCGCGAGACTAAGTTAGTGGTCGAGTCGTTTTTGGTAATTGACACCCGTCGCATTAGTTTCAATTCATATGTTACCATTCATAGTGAAGTAGCCCTCTTTTTGATGTCTGAGTGCCTTATTCTATCTATCAAAGTCCTTCCTTTATCTATAGCTCGGGTCAGTCCCCCATGGTCTGCTTTGATTTTCTCGAACAGTGCCGGTCCGCATCAGGGGCTCTCGTGCGAGCCATGCAACGTTCTCAGGCAGGAACTGCTCCTTTCCTTGAGCTTCCTATTTAGTTCCTCCCAGGCGTTGATCTCGCAACGGTCTTCCAGCACATCCTCATATCGCGTCCGCCACCACAGCTTCGCATCCCCAGAAAGATACATTGTTGCCATTGTTACTTGGTCGTCAAAAGGGGCACGAACAGCCTTAATTAAAGTACTGTTCCATGTCCCAGAGGTCTTCGAGCCTTGGCATTTCGAATCCCGTTGAATGGCTGCGGTTCCAGGACTCAAATGCGTCTGGAGTCGCCAGGTGAGACATTCGGTTCACGAACCGGAGACCTATCTCCACAGAAAGCTCCTCAATTTGACCTAGTCCGTCACGTTTTGGACATCGCCACCGGGATCGTTGAGGCCCCATGAAGACCGCTCTCCTTCACTGGGAAGACGCGGTACTCATTAGCGAGCGTCTGGTGACCAACAATTCCCGATTCTCCTGCCTTTCTGCCATAGTCTACACTTGTCCGCCCAAATGGTCGACCTTGCCATGAAGTTGGGTCACTCGATCCTTGAGTGTTTCCTTAGCAACAACCGCCGCAGACAGCGCTCCACTGCTATCGTCAAGCTTGGGCATAGTGCAACAAGAAGAGAATTAGCAGAAATCGAAAGGGATTTACCCAAAACTCCGCTCTGATACCTTGAGAAAACGTGAGTGAGGGAATGAATGAATGATGGATCTGGGGATTTATATATATATATATATTCAAAAATGATAGATATATTAACACTCCTCACCTCTTGAGGGTTGTCGCTCCTCTCGTCTGAAATTTCCAATTCAGAGGTTAGTTTCTTATGATTCTTTTTTTTAGAAGTCATCGTGTTTTTCTTTCTTCTATCGAATCTGTCAAAGAACCTGATACCTTTGCAGAAGCAGCATCCCGGAAGTGTCGGCAACCGGCCAAAAAAGAGGAAATCGATGCCTTACAGCATAATCTTGGGACTTGGTTGAGCTTCCTCTCGTTGTTCTTCTTGCAGCCTTATCCCTTTTCAAAATTCTTCTTCCCTTAGGATCGCCTTTGGAAGCCGGAACGTAGGGGTCATGATGATCCAGTGGGAGTTCCTCACAAAGCCAGATAGTATAAATAACATTCATTGTAGTGATGGTAGGGGGATGTTGGAAATAGGACACTTCCTCGGCCCAGTATGTTGAGACCGGAGCGTGACTAGGGAGCGAGTTCTTAAATAAAAAAAAAAAAACTCCCATTTTCTCGTTGGGGTTCTTAGGAGCTTCCTGTTCATCCGCCACGTTGATTTTTCCTTCTTCTATGAAATCTTGGATTTTTTGCTTCAAAGTCTAGCTTGCATCCGTCGCAAGACCTGGTCCCCTCTCATTGGGACCTAAAATAATTCTGCCAATTCCTTCCAGCCTTACTCAAATAGGGGGTGGAAGAACTACTGAAAGTAATCCATAAGATTTAATACCTTTCCGGCTATAGGGAAGGGCGGAATGGATCATCAGAGGGTGGAAATTTCCTCCAATCGGAATACTTGCTTTTCCATAGGGATTAATCACTTCACGGGGGGGAACACGCGGGATGAGCGACGATCGACCTACCTAAGTTTGTACTAGTCATCATCGGTTTACCCGCTTGCTGAAACCTCCCTCCATAGCCGATTGAATGGTTGGATAGCCACTCAACTGTTCACTATACTTCCTTTATCCCACTCCCCTCCCTATCTCTCTCGACCTATTCACCGGAGTATGTTGGGCTGGAATGCCTCCATTCCCATCCCATCCTTTATGATCTCTGGGCCTTCCCGCTATGAGATATTCCCAGTGCAGAAGCATATTCATGCAGAATACTCTTCCACTTTTTTCCCCTCTCCAATTTATAGGGGTAGGAATTCCTAGAAGAGGATAGAAGGTCATTTTGTCATCCGTGGGGGAGCATGCGTGATACAGATACTCCTCTATGCGAATGTTCTGGCTTTCAAAAGACGAGTAAGGGGCGGGGAGGTAAAGTAGTCAATTTCGGCCTATGCAATGGTACACGAGTACCGATGGTTCGAAAGAAAGAACTCTTCTATAAAATAGAAAAGCAGCCTCCCTCTTATATACGATACCACTGCTGCCACTTCCTTTGCTATCGGGGATAAACTCCTAACTAAAAAAATCCTTTTGGATAGCACGTGGGATCAACTTGTTTAAGATTTATGATACCAGCAAACTCAACTGCTTCCACTTGAGCCATTCTCCTTTGAACAATAGCTGAAACCATTCGTTCAGAGTCGAGAAGAGTTCACATCTGATCTTTCAGAGACAGCAGGGGATAAGAGAACAGGATTCGTTCAGAAAACAGTCAGGCCATAAAAGAATTCAATAGCAGCGCTTATGCCTTCAACAAAAGCAGAGCTAAGCCCGGAAATCACGGAACTCTCTTCTCTTTCAATGGCAGCAGCTAGTTCAAGTTCAATGTCAGCCGGATTGCTAAACACTAGTCTTTCCTTCCCACCGGCTATGCTATACCTTATCTCTTTCCCTTGACCTTCCTTCTTACCTTTCTTTCTAAGAGGAAGCCGTAGCAATTTAGCCACAAGCCTTAGCCATGTCTCCCTTCCTAGAAACTGGAATACCAGGAAGTCTAGCTAGATTACCAAATCCCAAAAAAGAAATCCGTCTCTTTGATGACCCTTACTTCAAGCACCAACCCAAGACTCTGCTCTTACTACCACCGAAAGGGGGTCAACCGAAGCCAGGTTGAAGTAGAAGATCTTTCTTTTACGGCCGGCTTCTTCCGGCAATTAGTGGAGGAAGCAGTCAGGCCAAGCTCCAAGCTACGGACTTCCGACTCTTCCTGTTCTATTTTTATTGGAAGAGAGATGAGATTCCTTCTTTAATTGAATCGGGGAAGTCCTCTGACACCTCTATTCCAGCAAACAAACTCACATAGGGTATGGCTGTGTCCGATGATTCAGGGAATGAGCTATCAGCAGCTTAACTGACAGATGAAGGAGCGGCTAACAAAGCGGGATCAGCCTTCTATATTGTACGATGCCAGTCAGTCCGTCTTCTCGGGTGACGGGCTCATTTCCGAGTCAGTCAATGAAGATGAGCTTCATGCCGCTTGAACGAAAGAGGAAGCAGCGATAGCAACTCGCCCTGAGGGAGATCAACCAGCAACTAGATTGACTGGCACGGAGCCTGATTCACTCGCCCCCGGAATGTCTTCTTTTCGCCCATTTAGTCTTCCCCCGGTTCTAGGAGCAGCGATTGACTATCTTGATGCGGAGGGGTCGCTTCTTCATGAACCAAAAGTTATATCCTAAACCAACAGATCCTCTTTCTCACAGCATTTTCGGAGCAGGCTCAGTGCTTTCTTTAGCCTTGGGAGAAATCGATTCGATAGTGAGAATCGATTGAGACTTAATCATACCTGAGCCTTCTCTGACCTTCTTTGTCTGGGCAGTTAGCTATGAAAAGCAAGAAATGAGAGCTAGAACTAATGCCACGCCACGGTCTATGTCTTTTGACAAAACTTCGCTAGAGGGAACTCTAGGATGATCATCTGGTAGGTCGTCAAGGGTCTCAATAGGAATCTAGTTGGAAATCCGGTCTGTCTGTCAATCAATCAATCAATAAAGCTCTAGTTCAATTCAAATAGGTAAAGCGAAGGAGGATATCGAATAAGCTTACTATTGAAAGTGACAGACGTCGGGCTTAAGAAAAGCAGGTTTCGGAGCTTAGATCCGGGTACACACCTGGAACAGGCCTAGGAAAGAGAGACAACGGAATCATCAAACTTATTCGTAATAAAGATATAGAAACCAGGGAAAGGGGGCTTAGGGTTTCAGCGTGCCAAATCCCATTCCTTCCCCCGTAGAGTAGAGTACCCGTATCCTGTCTTTCTGGCATATCTCTCTTTTTGTGCCTAGACATCTGATGATGGATGCCCATTCCCGGGATTTCTGCCATGATATTGAATAGAATAGCGGACTTTCTTTCTGAGGTGTGGTCTATCCGAATAGCTAGAAGCAGAGCGATAAGAAGAAGAGCGGTGGGTTTCCAAGAACCGGAGATGGTGTTCTCTATATCCGGAACAGCACGAACAATCCTTGACCTTTCGATTGAGGGTCTTCAGCAGTGGGCTTTCCATAAGGTAGGAGGTGATTGAAAAAGGGGAAGCCCAAAAAAAAAGGCATACGAGTGCGTTTGATAACCGCACAGGAACGCGAATGTCTACGAGAGGCGATGTTTGATTACCGCAGGACGTAAACAACAGATAGTGAGTCTTCTACCTCTCGGTGCATTCTTTCCTGGACCCTTCGCTTTTACTAAGCTAAGGCGATTTGAAGAGGTTGAATCTAAATAGGAGAAGTAGTCGAACGAGGCGGCACAGAAAGAGGCTACGAAATAGTCAGGATTGCGGGCGAGAATAGAGCAATCATACCTCATGCCACGGGACAGGAGCGCTAGTGGATATAGCCGAATCAATATGACCCCCCCGCGGACTCCCTTACTATCGTTTGCGTTGAGAGCGAGGCAATATGTAATATTGGAAGAGGCACGTGACTGCTTGACTAAAGCAGTTAGATGAAGGGCGGTGGATGGGACATTGATCCCAAGGTCGAGTACGGTACGAAGAAGCGATATGTTTCATAGCAGCCAAGGATGATGAGTTCGAGTTCGATCTCTGTAGTCAAGTCTAAGACAGTTGATTCGGTATCTAAGACAACTCTTCTAGAAAGCGTCAGGCATGCTTCTCTTCATAAGTCATTCAATGCTTGGCTTCCTTCATTTAATACTTCATAGGATGCAAGTCCAGGTGAACCATCTTCGACTAGCTACTAAAGGAGAATCCGTTCTAACACCCGATATTACGTAAAATAAGATAGCAAACGAACTCGCCAAGCTGACTTAGGGGTAGGGGTACAGCTTCACGCTCTACCAGTCAGTCCAGATGAGCTCTTAATCCTTCTTTCCTCTCTTCCGACTTGACTGATTAGGAGTTAGATCCACAAGCCCAATGCCTTCCCTTCTCGTTCGATTCCACACCGGATTCACTATATTCTGAATCATGCCCTTCCTTCTCGTGAGAGTTGATCCCATCCTTCGAGTTAGACTTTCTTCTGTCCGATTCAGGCTGATTGGATCACTGAACTTGGTTCACTGAGGCTAAAAGAAGGAACCTGCTTTCTCGAGGAAAGGAAGTTCCCTTCCCATGCCATTAGTCTAGCTCACCCCGTCTTCTGCGCATCAAAGAAAAGATTTTCGTCTCCAACTCTAATAAAAAAGACATTCTCCACGATATACTTACCTTAATGTCAAGGCTGACTGAATTTCATGCTTTTAAGGCAACCTCGATTGGAATTAGGCTTGAACCAGAGGATCACTGAAACTACCTTTCTATATTTACCCAATTCGATCCACAAGCTGAATGCCGTACCTTCCAGAGAGGGGGATCTGCCATTGAACTGTTCAAAACCTTTATTGAAGAAAGAGCTCTTAGTCTACCCGAAGGAAAGTCAAGAGGTAAGGCTTGCTTGCTGGCTGGCAAGCTCTATACCGACCTTGGCTATTTGAGGCAATTTCTAAAGCATTTAGTCTCGCTAGCTATGCTAGCTTCTTTGGTATGGCTAGCTTGTTTTTTGGTGAGGTATTGCCCTGCTGTCGCATTCTTCCTTTGCGCTGTGCTCTCTCTCGTAATTTCTCTGCGACCTCTCTCTTTCTACTTTGTATTAGCTTTGTTAATTGGAATTGCCCCATGCAAGCGATTATAGCTAGCCTCTCCTTCATCGTTACCAGTTTCCAAGGCTGATGTCACTGATAGCTCTGCTTTCATTCTGATTGGCTACCAGAAGGGATAAGAACTATGCTTTGACCGGAAGGCACCTCTGCCGCCGTTACGTTGGGGAACTCTATCCTTTCCCTTCGAAAATGCTGAGACGGTAAATATTGGTGAACGGGGAACGTGCTTAGTGATGATACAGAAGAGAATTCCGAAGTGCTCTATGGATTGGCTCTGGGGTAGCATTCGATGACAATTACTGGCTTCACTACCGATTCCACGTTGAAATCTCTGCCGACTTATCCTCGGCAATTAGGCTAGCCAAGTACTCTACCCGTATTGGTGCTATTAGCCGATGACAGATGGATAGTGGCCTTCTCTTGGAGCGAAGAAGATGATGCCCCAAAGGTATCGAATAAGCTAGCCCCTCATTATTTCAACAGCCGGCTTACTAATTACTACAAGGCGGTGGTAGACTCATTTTCTTACTCATACAGGGCTGTTTTAGGGTAGGCTTATCCTTATTCTAGCACGAGTGGACTGAAAAGAAGGAATGACTGACTCAATGGATTACTTGCTGGCTTTCTTTTCTCATTGGCTTATTAACTACTGGCTGGATACAACCAAAGGATAGTTGCTGAGACTGACTTACTGGCTGGCGGGTTAGAACGTAGCCTTACTCTATACTTATTGGGAGTA